GCCTAGTTAAACCCTCTATTCCGGACCCCCCCCTTCCCCCCCCAGCATGTTTTCTTCTTGCTTTCAGGGTATGTACAAGATGCATTACACTCTTTGCCCCATCAGACAGTCACTGAAATGCAGGACAGCCAACGTCATACGTATTGCCTCCCCACCAAAAGCCCAAACATTATCTCCAAAACGGACCTCATTCGACCAATACACCCACCAGGCACATTTTTGTTTCAGGGACCATATAGCCCAAGTGTTCCTACCTACGACCAAGCGGCAAGCGTTACCCAGATACCCAAGATTTACCTACTGTGCATACCACCCAACCAATGAACGGATAATGTCCCAGTACACCTTTGAATTCCCCTAGACTATTGAATTCGCCCACCTCCTAGGTAATATTATCTACCAACAGCCTTCAAGCACTCCCAAGCCAGAGAGCATGGTTATCTATTGATCGCGCTTCTCACGAGAACCGAGCTACTCAACGTCAGATATACCCTTAGTTCTTGCACTGCAAGCCCATACATCTCCTACTCTTGCTCTTTTGCGCTAGTGGTTGTAACTTCAGGAACATAGCCCATCACCATTCCCTCCTACTTGCTCTTCACTGATACAAGTGGTTAGTCTGGACGCCCCTCAACCTATCTCAACACTTCGGCATTTTTCCTCTCTTTCTCTTTTTTTCTTTTGGGGTCCTTTCAATAAGCCCTTCAAGTGCGTAGCAGGAGTTATCTTCCTCTTGACATGTCCATCACATGACCGTCGAACATATGAATCCCCTAACACCTGGAATGTCATGGTTTGGCGGATAAGGTCGTCTCAAACTTGGCACTGATGCACTTTGACCCCATTCATGGAGGGCGCGCTACCTACCTCTAGACAACAGATAGTGTAATGGTTGCCGGACATATGAATTATTTTATCAATTTCTAGGAACTATCATTTAAATCGCACTTTATGCGTTCATTTTTTTTTTTTATCTTGATTTTTATTTTTTTTCATTAAACAATTAACCCATAATTCCCTACATTTTCCAAACTATTCATCGTCAACACCTTTAATTAATTTTCCTCTATATTTTCTGCTATCAAAAACAACAATTAATCATCATTATCACCATACAATCACTCACAAACAAACACAAAATTAGCTCCAAATTGCTCCCCCTTCAAAAGACAAACAAAAATATAAACCAATGACAATTTAACAACCCCCTCTCCCCCTACGTCTTTGTAGCTTATAGAAAGCATGACACTGAAGATGTCAAGATGGCTGCCACACACACCCAAAGACAAAAGACTTAGTCCTAACCTTACTGTTAGTTCTTGCTAGGTATATACATGCAAGTATCCGCGCGCCAGTGTAGATGCCCTGGACACCATACTTGGTAGATAGGAGCGGGTATCAGGCTCACCATAACCGTAGCCCAAAACGCCTTGCAATTGCCACGCCCCCACGGGTATTCAGCAGTAGTTAATATTAAGCAATGAGTGTAAACTTGACTTAGCCATAGCAAATCTAGGGTTGGTAAATCCTGTGCCAGCCACCGCGGTCATACAGGAGACCCAAATTAACATTATAACGGCGTAAAGAGTGGTCGCATGTTATCCAAGTAGCTAAGATTAAAAAGCAACTGAGCTGTCATAAGCCCAAGATGCCAATAAGGCCTCTCCACAAAGAAAATCTTAGGACAACGATCAATTGAACTCCACGAAAGCCAGGGCCCAAACTGGGATTAGATACCCCACTATGCCTGGCCCTAAATCTTGATGCTTACCCCTACTAAAGCATCCGCCCGAGAACTACGAGCACCAACGCTTAAAACTCTAAGGACTTGGCGGTGTCCCAAACCCACCTAGAGGAGCCTGTTCTGTAATCGATGATCCACGATATACCTGACCATTCCTTGCCAAAACAGCCTACATACCGCCGTCGCCAGCCCACCTCCCCTGAAAGCCCAACAGTGAGCGCAATAGCCTAACCACGCTAATAAGACAGGTCAAGGTATAGCCTATGGAATGGTAGTAATGGGCTACATTTTCTAGACTAGAACATACGGCAAAGGGGCATGAAACAGCCCCTGGAAGGCGGATTTAGCAGTAAAGTGGGACAATCGAGCCCTCTTTAAGCCGGCTCTGGGGCACGTACACACCGCCCGTCACCCTCCTCGCAGGCGCCCCCCCCCCCCCATAAATTAATAAGCCATTCAGCCAAAGATGAGGTAAGTCGTAACAAGGTAAGTGTACCGGAAGGTGCACTTAGAATACCAAGACGTAGCTTAAACTAAAGCATTCAGCTTACACCTGAAAAATGTCTGCCAACCCCAGATCGTCTTGATGCCAAACTCTAGCCCAAACGACATGACCTGGAATAAAAAAGCTACTCCCCATAACCTAACTAAAGCATTTACTAGTCCCAGTATAGGCGATAGAAAAGACACCATTGGCGCGATAGAGACTACGTACCGTAAGGGAAAGATGAAATAGCAATGAAACTTAAGCTATAAACAGCAAAGATCAACCCTTGTACCTTTTGCATCATGGTCTAGCAAGAAAAACCAAGCAAAATGAATTTAAGTTTGCCACCCCGAAACCCAAGCGAGCTACTCACGAGCAGCTATTATTGAGCGAACCCGTCTCTGTGGCAAAAGAGTGGGATGACTTGTTAGTAGAGGTGAAAAGCCAATCGAGCTGGGTGATAGCTGGTTGCCTGTGAAACGAATCTTAGTTCACTCTTAATTCTTCTCCAAGGAAAACTCACGAACCCTAATGAAGCGAATTAAGGGCTATTTAAAGGAGGTACAGCTCCTTTAAAAAAGAATACAATCTCTACGAGCGGATAAATAACAAACCCAAACCGTACTGTGGGCCCTCAAGCAGCCATCAACAAAGAGTGCGTTAAAGCTCAGAACCTCAAAAATATAAGAACCTTATGACTCCCTCCCCATTAACAGGCTAACCTATCCCCAAATAGGAGAATTAATGCTAGAATGAGTAACCAGGGTCCTCCCTCTACGACGCAAGCTTACATCCGTACATTATTAACAAATCCCCCGTATACGACAAATCAAACAAGCATAGTATTAAATATCTTGTTAACCCGACAGAGGAGCGTCCATTAAGAAAGATTAAAACCTGTAAAAGGAACTAGGCAAACCCGTCAAGGCCCGACTGTTTACCAAAAACATAGCCTTCAGCAAACCTAAAACAAGTATTGAAGGTGATGCCTGCCCAGTGACTCACGTTCAACGGCCGCGGTATCCTAACCGTGCAAAGGTAGCGCAATCAATTGTCCCATAAATCGAGACTAGTATGAATGGCTAAACGAGGTCTTAACTGTCTCTTACAGGCAATCGGTGAAATTGATCTCCCTGTACAAAAGCAGGGATAAACCCATAAGACGAGAAGACCCTGTGGAACTTCAAAACCAGCAACCACCTTAGATTAAATACTCACCCACTGGGTTCACTACCACATAAGTGTACTGGTCTGCGTTTTTCGGTTGGGGCGACCTTGGAGCAAAACAAAACCTCCAAAAATTAGACCATTCCTCTAGACTGAGAGCAACCCCTCAACGTGCTAATAGCATCCAGACCCAATATAATTGATCAATGGACCAAGCTACCCCAGGGATAACAGCGCAATCTCCTCCGAGAGTCCGTATCGACGGGGAGGTTTACGACCTCGATGTTGGATCAGGACATCCTAGTGGTGCAGCCGCTACTAAGGGTTCGTTTGTTCAACGATTAACAGTCCTACGTGATCTGAGTTCAGACCGGAGCAATCCAGGTCGGTTTCTATCTATGATGAACTCTTCCCAGTACGAAAGGATAGGAAAAGTGAGGCCAATACCACAAGCAAGCCTTCGCCTTAAGTAATGAAAACAACTAAATTACAAAAGGCTATCACACCACACCACGTCCAAGAAAAGGACCAGCTAGCGTGGCAGAGCTCGGAAAATGCAAAAGGCTTAAGTCCTTTAACTCAGAGGTTCAAATCCTCTCCCTAGCTTAACTCAACCCCATGACCAACTACCCTCTGTTAATTAACCTCATCATAGCCCTCTCCTATGCCCTACCAATCTTAATCGCAGTGGCCTTTCTTACACTAGTAGAACGTAAAATCCTGAGCTACATACAAGGCCGAAAAGGCCCTAACATTGTTGGCCCTTTTGGACTTCTACAGCCCTTAGCAGATGGCGTAAAACTGTTCATCAAAGAACCCATCCGACCGTCAACATCCTCTCCAATCTTATTTATCGCGACTCCGATACTAGCCCTACTCCTAGCAATTTCGATCTGAACCCCACTGCCTCTACCATTCTCTCTAGCAGACCTCAACTTAGGCTTACTTTTCCTACTAGCTATATCAAGCCTAGCGGTATACTCTATTCTATGATCAGGCTGGGCCTCCAATTCAAAATACGCCCTAATTGGGGCGCTACGAGCAGTAGCCCAGACAATCTCATACGAAGTCACTTTAGCCATTATCCTCCTCTCTGTTATCCTACTCAGCGGCAACTATACCCTCAACACCCTTGCAGTTACCCAAGAACCCCTATACCTCATTTTCTCTTGCTGGCCCCTTGCTATAATATGATACGTCTCCACCCTCGCCGAAACCAACCGTGCTCCCTTTGACCTAACAGAAGGAGAATCAGAGTTGGTATCCGGGTTTAACGTAGAATACGCGGCAGGACCTTTCGCTCTCTTCTTTTTAGCCGAATATGCCAACATCATGCTCATAAACACCCTAACTGCAATCTTATTCTTCAACCCAAGCGCTCTCAATCCCCCTCAAGAATTGTTCCCCGTTATTCTCGCTACAAAAGTCCTACTACTATCAGCAGGATTCCTATGAATTCGTGCCTCCTACCCACGATTCCGATACGACCAACTAATACACTTACTATGAAAAAACTTCCTGCCACTCACACTAGCCCTATGCCTCTGACACGTCAGCATACCAATTTGCTACGCGGGCCTGCCCCCTTACCTAAGACCCTCGGAAATGTGCCTGAATACTAAGGGTCACTATGATAAAGTGAACATGGAGGTGTACCAATCCTTCCATTTCCTCTTATTTAGAGAGGCAGGAATCGAACCTACACAAGAGGAATCAAAGTCCTCTATACTTCCTTTATATTACTTTCTAGTAGGGTCAGCTAAATAAGCTATCGGGCCCATACCCCGAAAATGATGGTTCAACTCCTTCCCCTGCTAATGAACCCCCAAGCAAATTTAATTTTTGCCACCAGTCTGCTCCTAGGAACAACCATCACCATCTCGAGCAACCATTGAATCACGGCCTGAGCCGGCCTTGAAATTAACACACTCGCCATCCTTCCATTAATCTCAAAATCCCACCACCCACGAGCCATTGAAGCTGCCACTAAGTACTTCCTAACCCAAGCAGCTGCCTCTGCCCTAGTCCTATTTTCCAGCATAACCAACGCATGACAGACTGGGCAGTGAGATATCACCCAACTCACTCACCCAGTACCCTGCCTAATCCTCACCTCTGCAATTGCAATAAAACTAGGATTGGTACCATTCCATTTCTGATTCCCAGAAGTACTTCAAGGCTCTCCCCTCACTACCGGCCTTCTCCTATCCACTGTCATAAAACTTCCCCCAATAGCACTACTCTATATGACTTCCCCCTCACTAAACCCTACCCTCCTAACCACCCTAGCTATCCTCTCAGTAGCTCTAGGAGGATGAATAGGCCTCAACCAGACACAAATCCGAAAAGTTCTAGCCTTCTCCTCCATCTCCCACCTAGGCTGAATAGCAATCATTATCACCTTCAACCCTAAACTCACCCTCCTCAACTTTTACCTATATGCTGCAATGACTGCAACCGTCTTTCTTACCTTAAATGTAATAAAAGCACTAAAACTGTCCACCCTAATGACTGCATGAACCAAAAACCCCTCCCTAAATGCAATGCTACTTCTAACTCTACTCTCCCTTGCAGGACTGCCTCCCCTAACAGGATTTCTACCCAAGTGACTTATTATCCAAGAACTAACTAAGCAAGACATAGCCCCAGCAGCAACACTAATCTCCCTTCTCTCCCTATTAAGCTTATTCTTCTACCTTCGTCTTACATACTGCACAACAATCACACTGCCCCCACACACTACAAACCACATAAAACAATGACGCACTGGCAAGCGAGTCAACGTTACAATCGCTATATTAACTACCATGTCCGTCATACTCCTCCCCATTTCCCCTATGATCCTGACCATTGTTTAAGAAACTTAGGATTACTTAAACCGAAGGCCTTCAAAGCCTTAAACAAGAGTTAAACCCTCTTAGTTTCTGCTAAAGTCCGCAGGCCACTACCCTGCATCCCCTAAATGCAACTCAGGTGCTTTAATTAAGCTAGGACCTTTCAACCCACTAGGCAGATGGGCTTTGATCCCACGACTCTATAGTTAACAGCTATATGCCCCAACCAACGGGCTTCTGCCTAAGGCTCCGGCGCATATCCAATGCACATCAATGAGCTTGCAACTCACTATGAATTTCACTACAGAGCCGATAAGAAGAGGAATTGAACCTCTGTAAAAAGGACTACAGCCTAACGCTTACACACTCAGCCATCTTACCTGTGACATTCATTACCCGATGATTATTCTCAACCAACCACAAAGATATTGGGACCCTGTACCTAATTTTCGGTGCATGAGCCGGAATAGTAGGTACCGCCCTAAGCCTCCTTATCCGAGCAGAATTAGGCCAACCTGGAGCCCTCCTAGGCGACGACCAAGTATACAACGTAGTTGTCACGGCCCATGCTTTCGTAATAATCTTCTTCATAGTCATGCCAATTATAATCGGCGGATTTGGAAACTGACTCGTTCCCCTGATAATTGGGGCCCCAGACATAGCATTTCCACGACTAAACAACATAAGCTTTTGATTACTCCCCCCATCCTTCCTACTCCTTCTGGCATCCTCTACAGTTGAAGCAGGTGTGGGTACAGGCTGAACAGTATACCCCCCTCTAGCTGGCAACCTGGCCCACGCCGGAGCCTCTGTCGACCTAGCAATTTTCTCCCTACATCTAGCTGGTATCTCCTCCATTCTAGGGGCAATCAACTTCATTACAACAGCAATCAACATAAAACCTCCCGCCCTTTCACAATACCAAACTCCCTTATTTGTCTGATCAGTATTAATCACCGCAGTCTTACTACTCCTATCTCTCCCAGTACTTGCCGCAGGAATCACAATACTCCTCACAGACCGCAACCTTAACACCACATTCTTCGACCCCGCTGGAGGAGGAGACCCTGTTCTATACCAACACCTTTTCTGATTCTTCGGTCACCCAGAAGTCTACATCCTAATCCTCCCAGGATTTGGAATCATCTCCCACGTAGTAACGTACTACTCAGGCAAAAAAGAACCATTCGGGTACATAGGAATGGTATGAGCTATACTATCTATCGGATTCCTGGGGTTCATCGTCTGAGCCCACCACATATTCACAGTAGGAATAGACGTCGACACCCGAGCATACTTCACATCCGCCACTATAATCATCGCCATTCCCACTGGAATTAAAGTATTCAGCTGACTAGCCACGCTCCATGGAGGCACAATTAAATGAGACCCTCCAATACTATGAGCCCTGGGATTTATCTTCCTATTCACCATCGGAGGACTAACAGGAATTGTCCTAGCAAACTCCTCATTAGACATTGCCCTGCACGACACCTACTACGTAGTAGCCCACTTCCACTATGTACTTTCCATAGGAGCGGTATTCGCCATCCTAGCAGGATTCACCCACTGATTCCCTCTATTCACCGGATACACCCTCCACTCAACATGAGCCAAAACACACTTTGGCGTAATGTTCGTAGGGGTAAACTTAACTTTCTTCCCCCAACACTTCCTAGGCTTAGCCGGCATGCCTCGACGATACTCAGACTACCCAGACGCCTACACATTATGAAACACTGTCTCCTCAGTAGGATCACTCATCTCCCTAACAGCCGTAATCATGCTGATCTTCATCATCTGAGAAGCCTTTGCATCAAAACGTAAAGTTCTACAACCAGAACTAACAAGCACCAACGTGGAATGAATTCACGGCTGCCCACCCCCATTCCACACCTTCGAGGAACCTGCCTTCGTCCAAGTCCAAGAAAGGAAGGAGTCGAACCCCCATATGTTGGTTTCAAGCCAACCGCATAGACCACTTATGCTTCTTTCTCATAAAGAGATGTTAGTAAAACAATTACATAGCCTTGTCAAGACTAAATTGTAGGCGAAAACCCTACACATCTCCACTCAAACATGGCCAACCACTCACAATTTAACTTCCAAGACGCCTCCTCACCCATCATAGAAGAACTAATAGGATTCCACGACCACGCCCTAATGGTCGCACTAGCAATCTGCAGTCTTGTCTTATACCTACTAACCCACACACTCACAGAAAAACTAACATCAAACACAGTCGACGCCCAAGTAATCGAAATCGTCTGAACAATCCTACCAGCTATAGTCTTAGTCCTACTTGCTTTACCCTCCCTACGAATCCTTTACATAATAGACGAAATCAACGAACCCGACCTAACCCTAAAAGCCATCGGGCACCAATGATACTGATCTTACGAATATACTGACCTTAAAACTCTAACATTTGATTCCTACATAATCCCAACAACAGACCTACCCTTAGGACATTTCCGCCTATTAGAAGTCGACCACCGCGTTATTGTCCCCATAAACTCAACTATCCGAGTCATCGTCACTGCCGATGATGTCCTCCACTCATGAGCCGTCCCCAGCCTAGGTGTAAAAACCGATGCAATCCCAGGACGTCTCAACCAAACTGCTTTCCTCGCCTCTCGACCAGGTGTTTTCTACGGACAGTGCTCAGAAATCTGCGGAGCCAACCACAGTTTCATACCAATCGTAGTAGAATCCACCCCACTCGCCGAATTCGAAAGCTGATCATCTATGATACCATCCTAATCATTAAGAAGCTATGAATCAGCATTAGCCTTTTAAGCTAAAGAAAGAGGAAATCCCCCCCTCCTTAATGATATGCCACAACTAAACCCCAACCCCTGATTTTTTATCATGCTCTCTTCATGACTCACATTCTCCCTAATCATCCAGCCTAAACTCCTAACATTCGTATCAGCAAACCCACCTTCCAACAAACCACCCATCACCCCAAACACTACCTCCTGACCCTGACCATGAACGTAAGCTTCTTCGACCAATTTTCAAGCCCATCTCTCCTAGGAATCCCACTAATCCTAATCTCAATGACATTCCCAGCCCTTTTACTGCCATCCCTAGACAACCGATGAATCACCAACCGACTCTCAACCCTCCAACTATGATTCGTTAACCTAATCACAAAACAACTAATAATGCCATTAGACAAAAAAGGACACAAATGAGCTCTAATCCTGACATCCCTTATAATTTTCCTCCTACTTATTAACCTACTAGGCCTACTACCTTACACCTTCACCCCAACCACCCAACTATCTATAAACCTGGCCCTAGCCTTCCCCCTATGACTAGCCACCCTCCTCACAGGACTACGAAACCAGCCCTCCGCCTCACTAGCCCACCTCCTACCAGAAGGCACCCCAACCCCACTAATCCCCGCCCTCATCCTAATCGAAACGACAAGCCTACTCATTCGCCCATTAGCCCTGGGCGTGCGGCTAACAGCCAACCTAACAGCAGGACACCTCCTCATTCAACTCATTTCCACAGCCACAACAGCCCTATTCTCCACAATACCTATAATTTCCCTCTTAACCCTACTAGTTCTTTTCCTACTAACTATCCTAGAAGTGGCAGTAGCAATAATCCAAGCCTATGTTTTCGTACTCCTACTAAGCCTCTACCTACAAGAAAACATCTAACCCCGAATGGCACACCAAGCACATTCATATCACATAGTTGACCCCAGCCCTTGACCTATCCTAGGAGCAACCGCCGCTCTATTAACCGCCTCAGGCCTAACAATATGATTCCACCACAATTCCCCTCGACTTCTCATCCTAGGTCTACTCTCAACCGCCCTCGTTATATTCCAATGATGACGCGACATCGTACGAGAAAGCACATTCCAAGGCCACCACACCCCTACTGTACAAAAGGGGTTACGCTACGGAATAGTCCTATTCATCACATCAGAAGCCTTCTTTTTCCTAGGTTTCTTCTGAGCCTTCTTCCACTCCAGCCTAGCCCCCACCCCCGAACTAGGAGGACAATGACCGCCCGTCGGAATTAAACCACTCAACCCCATAGAAGTCCCACTCTTAAACACTGCTATCCTCCTAGCCTCAGGAGTCACAGTCACATGAGCCCATCACAGCATCACAGAGGCCAACCGAAAACAAGCAATCCAAGCCCTACTTCTAACAGTACTCCTAGGGTTCTACTTCACCGCCCTACAAGCCATAGAATATTACGAAGCTCCCTTCTCCATCGCTGATGGGATCTACGGCTCAACATTCTTCGTCGCCACCGGATTTCACGGTCTACATGTTATTATCGGTTCCATCTTCCTACTAGTATGTCTCCTACGCCTAATTAAATACCACTTCACCCCAACCCACCATTTCGGATTTGAAGCAGCCGCCTGATATTGACACTTCGTAGACGTTGTATGATTATTCCTCTACATTTCTATCTACTGATGAGGATCTTGCTCTTCTAGTATAACAATTACAATCGACTTCCAATCCTTAGATTCTGGTTTAAATCCAGAGAAGAGTAATGAACATAATCATATTCATATTAACTCTATCATTAACCCTAAGCATCCTACTAACCATATTAAACTTCTGGCTCGCCCAAATAACCCCAGATTCAGAAAAACTATCCCCATACGAATGCGGATTTGACCCCCTAGGATCAGCTCGACTCCCCTTCTCAATCCGATTTTTCCTAGTAGCTATCCTATTCCTCCTCTTTGACCTAGAAATTGCCCTACTTCTCCCACTACCATGAGCCACCCAACTACAGTCCCCCACTACCACCCTAACTTGAACCTTCACACTCATTCTCCTCCTCACTCTAGGACTAGTGTACGAATGAATTCAAGGCGGACTAGAATGAGCAGAATAACAGAAAGTTAGTCTAATCAAGACGGTTGATTTCGGCTCAACAAATTATAGCTATCACCCTATAACTTTCTTTATGTCCTACCTCCACCTAAGCTTCTACTCAGCCTTCACCCTAAGCAGCCTAGGCCTAGCCTTCCACCGAACCCACCTAATCTCAGCCCTCCTATGCCTAGAAAGCATAATATTATCCATATACGTCGCCCTAGCTATATGGCCTATCCAAATACAATCACCAACCTCTACAATTCTACCAATCCTTATACTAACATTTTCTGCCTGCGAAGCAGCCACAGGACTAGCCCTACTAGTAGCTTCAACCCGGACCCACGGATCCGACCACCTGCACAACTTCAACCTCCTACAATGCTAAAAATCATCGTCCCTACTGCCATACTCCTCCCTCTAACCTTCCTCTCCCCATACAAACATTTATGAACTAACATTACATTACACAGCCTCTTAATCGCCACCGTCAGCCTCCAATGGCTCACCCCAACATACTACCCAAGCAAGAGCCTGACCCCATGAACATCCATCGACCAAATCTCATCTCCCCTATTAGTCCTCTCATGCTGACTGCTCCCCCTCATGATCATAGCAAGCCAAAATCACCTAGAACAAGAACCCACCATCCGCAAACGAGTCTTTACCACAACAGTAGTCCTAGCCCAGCTGTTTATCCTCTTGGCCTTCTCAGCATCAGAGCTAATGCTTTTCTACATCGCCTTCGAAGCAACTCTCATCCCCACTCTTATCCTCATCACCCGATGAGGCAGCCAACCAGAACGCCTAAACGCAGGCATTTACCTCTTATTCTATACACTCGCCAGCTCACTTCCCCTACTAATTGCCATCCTCCACCTGCAAAACCAAATCGGCACACTATACCTGCCAATACTTAAACTCTCCCACCCCACACTGAACTCCTCTTGATCAAGTCTTATCGCAACCCTGGCCCTCCTACTAGCCTTCATAGTTAAAGCCCCACTATACGGGCTACACCTATGACTACCCAAAGCCCACGTAGAAGCCCCCATTGCAGGCTCCATACTACTAGCTGCCCTCCTTCTAAAGCTAGGAGGCTACGGCATCATACGAATCACAATACTAGTAAACATTACATCAAACAACCTACACTACCCCTTCATCACCCTAGCCCTATGAGGAGCCCTAATAACTAGTGCCATCTGTTTACGCCAAATTGACCTAAAATCACTAATCGCCTACTCATCCGTCAGCCATATAGGCCTAGTTGTCGCCGCAACCATAATCCAAACCCAATGAGCATTCTCAGGCGCAATAATATTAATAATCTCACACGGCTTAACCTCCTCAATACTATTCTGCCTAGCCAACACCAACTACGAACGAACTCACAGCCGAATTCTCCTGCTCACACGAGGACTACAACCCCTCCTACCACTCATAGCCACCTGATGACTACTAGCCAACCTAACAAACATAGCCCTGCCCCCTACAACAAACCTAATAGCAGAACTAACCATTGTAATCGCACTCTTCAACTGATCTGCCTTCACACTCATCCTAACAGGAGCTGCAATCTTCCTCACCGCCTCATACACCCTATACATACTAGTAACAACACAACGAGGCACTATCCCATCTCACATCACATCAATCCAAAACTCCTCCACACGGGAGCACCTCCTCATGGCCCTACATATAATCCCCATAATACTCTTAATCCTCAAGCCCGAACTAATCTCCGGCATTCCTATATGCAAGTATAGTTTTAACCAAAACATTAGACCGTGACTCTAAAAATAGAAGTTAAACCCTTCTTACCTGCCGAGGAGAGGTAAAACCAACGAGAACTGCTAACTCTTGCATCTGAGTATAAAACCTCAGTCTCCTTACTTTCAAAGGATAATAGTAATCCAATGGTCTTAGGAGCCACTCATCTTGGTGCAAATCCAAGTGAAAGTAATGGACCTCCCACTAATCCTAAACACATGCATACTCCTGACCCTAGCAACCCTCTCTACCCCTATCCTACTTCCCCTCCTATCCAACAACCTTAAAAACACCCCTAACACAATTATAAACACAGTCAAAACCTCCTTCCTAATCAGCTTAATCCCAATAATAATCCACATCCATTCCGGAACAGAAAGCCTTACCTCTCTATGAGAATGAAAATTCATCATAAACTTCAAAATCCCCATTAGCCTAAAAATAGATTTTTACTCCCTCACTTTCTTCCCCATCGCATTATTCGTATCTTGATCCATCTTACAATTCGCCACATGATACATAGCCTCAGACCCCTACATCACAAAATTCTTCACCTACCTGCTATTCTTCCTAATAGCAATACTCATCCTAATCATCGCCAACAACCTATTCGTCCTATTCATCGGCTGAGAGGGGGTCGGAATCATATCCTTCTTGCTAATCAGCTGATGACACGGCCGAGCGGAAGCCAACACCGCCGCCCTCCAAGCCGTACTCTACAACCGAATCGGAGACATTGGACTCATCCTCTGCATAGCATGACTAGCCTCCACCATAAACACCTGAGAAATCCAACAACTCTCAACCCCCTCTCAAACCCCAACACTACCCCTACTAGGCCTTATCTTAGCTGCAACCGGAAAGTCCGCCCAATTCGGCCTGCACCCCTGACTTCCAGCTGCAATAGAAGGGCCAACCCCTGTATCTGCCCTCCTCCACTCCAGCACAATAGTGGTAGCCGGAATCTTCCTGCTCATTCGAACCCACCCCCTATTCAACAACAACCAAACTGCCCTATCCCTATGCCTCTGCCTAGGAGCACTGTCCACATTATTTGCAGCCACATGTGCCCTCACCCAAAACGACATTAAAAAAATCATTGCTTTCTCCACCTCAAGCCAACTAGGACTAATAATAGTCACAATCGGACTAAACCTCCCCGAACTAGCCTTCCTCCACATTTCAACCCACGCTTTCTTCAAAGCCATACTCTTCCTATGCTCAGGCTCCATCATCCACAGCCTAAATGGAGAACAAGACATTCGAAAAATAGGAGGACTCCAAAAAATACTCCCCACAACCACTGCATGCCTCACCATCGGTAACCTCGCCCTAATAGGAACGCCATTCTTAGCAGGATTTTACTCAAAAGACCAAATTATCGAAAGCTTAAACACATCCTACCTTAACGCATGAGCCCTACTCCTGACCCTCTTAGCCACATCATTCACCGCAGTATACACAATCCGCATAACCACTTTAGTTCAGACCGGCTTCGTCCGAATCCCGCCCTTGACCCCAATAAATGAAAATAACCCCGCAGTAATTTCCCCTATCACTCGACTTGCACTAGGAAGCATCCTAGCAGGGTTCCTCATCACCTCCTTCATCACCCCCACAAAAACTCCACCAATAACCATACCCCTCTCCATCAAAATAACTGCTCTAGTTGTAACTGCCCTGGGCATCGCCCTAGCCCTAGAAATTTCAAAAATAACTCAAACGCTCATTCTCACAAAGCAAACTCCCTTCTCAAACTTCTCTACGTCTCTAGGGTACTTCAACCCCCTAACCCACCGTCTAAGCACCACCAACCTACTCAGCGGAGGACAAAACATTGCCTCCCACCTAATCGACCTCTCCTGATACAAAATACTAGGCCCAGAAGGACTAGCCCACCTTCAACTAACAGCCTCCAAAACCGCTACTACCCTTCACTCCGGCCTAATCAAAGCCTACCTAGGAACATTCGCCCTATCCATCCTCATCATTCTCATATCTACTTACAGAACCAACTAATGGCTCCCAATCTTCGAAAAAACCACCAAATCCTAAAAATCATCAACGACGCCCTAATTGATCTTCCAACACCACCAAACATCTCAACATGATGAAACTTTGGATCCCTCCTAGGCGTGTGCTTAATTACCCAAATCGTCACAGGCCTACTACTTGCCATACACTATACAGCAGACACCAACCTAGCCTTCTCCTCCGTTGCTCACATATGCCGAGACGTACAATTCGGCTGACTCATCCGCAACCTCCACGCAAACGGAGCTTCCTTCTTCTTCATCTGCATCTACCTACACATCGGCCGAGGACTCTACTACGGTTCATATCTGAACAAAGAAACCTGAAACATCGGAGTCATTCTCCTCCTAACCCTCATAGCAACTGCCTTCGTAGGCTACGTACTACCATGAGGCCAAATATCATTCTGAGGCGCTACCGTAATCACAAACCTATTTTCAGCCATCCCCTACATCGGACAAACACTAGTAGAATGAGCCTGAGGCGGATTCTCTGTCGACAATCCCACACTCACTCGATTCTTCGCACTTCACTTCCTTCTCCCATTCCTCATCGTAGGCCTCACACTCGTCCATCTCACCTTCCTCCACGAAACAGGATCAAACAACCCACTAGGAATCCCCTCAGACTGCGACAAAATCCCCTTCCACCCATACTACACCATCAAAGATATCCTAGGATTCGTGCTAATACTCTCCCTCCTAGTCTCATTAGCCCTATTCTCCCCCAACCTTCTAGGCGACCCAGAAAACTTCACACCAGCTAACCCACTAGTCACCCCACCCCACATCAAACCCGAATGATACTTCCTATTCGCCTACGCTATCCTCCGATCCATCCCAAACAAACTAGGAGGCGTATTAGCCCTAGCCGCCTCAATCCTTGTCCTATTCCTCACCCCTCTACTCCACACATCCAAACTACGATCAATAACCTTCCGCCCCCTATCACAAATCTTATTCTGAACCCTAGTCGCCAACGTCCTCATCCTAACTTGAGTAGGCAGCCAGCCAGTAGAACACCCATTCATCATCATCGGCCAACTAGCTTCATTCACATACTTCTTAATCATCCTAGTCCTATTCCCCCTCGCGGCCGCCCTAGAAAATAAATTACTCAAACTCTAACTGACTCCAACCAACCAACTCTAATAGTTTATTAAAACATTGGTCTTGTAAGCCAAAGATTGAAGACTAAACCCCTTCTTAGAGTTCCCCGCTCAGGAAGAAAGGATTCAAACCCTCCTCTCCAACTCCCAAAGCTGGAATTTTCAACTAAACTACTTCCTGACCCCCCCCCTAAACAGCCCGAATCGCCCCACGAGACAACCCACGCACAAGCTCTAACACCACAAACAGAGTCAACAATAGCCCTCATCCCCCAATTAAAAACAACCCAACCCCCTCCGAGTACAACACACTCACTCCACTAAAATCCAACCGAACCGACAACAAACCACCATTATTAACTGTCCCCTCACCCACCAACAGCCCCAACACATCACCAATAACCAATCCCGTCACCACGACCAACCCCATCCCAACGCCATAACCTACTACCCCTCAACTACCTCAAGCTTCCGGATAGGGGTCGGCCGCCAACGACACAGAGTAAACGAACACAACTAGTATCCCCCCTAAATAAACCATAACAAGCACCAACGACACAAAAGAAACCCCCAAACTTACCAACCAACCGCACCCTGCAATCGCCGCTACAACCAGCCCCAGTACCCCGTAATAAGGGGAAGGGTTAGATGCAACCGCCAACCCCCCCAGAACAAAGCACAACCCTAAAAACAGAACAAACGTTATCATAAATTCCCACTCGGCCTCTCTCCGAGATCTACGGCCTGAAAAGCCATTGTTATAAAATTTAACTATAAGAAC